TATTTCATATAAAAATAAAATTATTCTATAAATTATAATATTATATAAAAAAATCAAAAAAAATATAATTAGGGGATTATATTTTTTAAGATTTTATACAAAAATAAATTAGGGGTTTATTTTTGATTGCGGGAAGGAATATACTAATTTTTATTCTTATTAATTTTTTTATATTATAAATAAATTAATATTATTTTATGTTTTATTTTATTATTTTATTTAATATTTAGATTAATTATTTATTTATATTCTATTATAAAATATATTATTTTATTTTGGTTAATATTTTTATTATTATTTTATTTTACATGTAAATTTTTGTGTGAATTTATTTAATTTTTAAAAAATTATTTAATATTTTTATTCGCAGTGATTAATATTAATATAAAAAAGAAATTTTGTATTAGTAATAATATATAGTATTGGTAAAATTTGTGCCAGCTACCGCGGTTATACAAATAATACAAATAAAAATTTTTAGTAGTAGTTAAATTGATCAAATTTTAATATAAATATAAATTTATTAGGTGAAATTTTTAAATTTATTTATTATTAATTTTAAAAATAATTTAAGCTATAAACTTTTTATAATAAACTAGGATTAGATACCCTATTATTAAAAATAAATATGAGCATACTAAAGTAGTATTAGTTATATTCTTAAAATTTAAAAAATTTGGCGGTATTTTAGTCTATTCAGAGGAATCTGTCCTGTAATTGATAGTCCACATTGAACCTTACTTAAATTTGTTTAATTTGTATATCGCCGTCATCAGAATATATTATAAGATAAAATTTTCTTAATATTTAATAAAATAATATGTCAGGTCAAGGTGCAGTTTATGTTTAAGTAGAGATGGATTACAATAAATTTATTTAATATGGATTATTTTTTGAAATAAAAATTTGAAAGTGGATTTGAAAGTAATATAAAATAGATTATTTATATGATTTTAGCTCTAAAATATGCACATATCGCCCATCGTTCTTATTTTTAAAATAAGATAAGTTGTAACATAGTAGATGTACTGGAAAGTGTATCTAGAAAGACAATTTAAAGCTTAATTAGTAAAGTATTTCATTTACATTGAAAAGAAATTTGTGCAAATCAATTTAAATTGATTAGATTTTATTTATTAATTTTGTTTATTTATTTAATTTATTTAATAAAAATAATTTTAAAATTTTAAGTTTAAGTATTTTATAAAGAAAAAATAATTTTAATTATAGTTTATTTGTATTGTAAAAGAAAATTGAAATAATTTGAAAAATTTTTATTTTAAAAGAAAATTTAATTTATTGTACCTTGTGTATCAGGGTTTATTAAATAAAAAATTATTATATTAATTTTTCTCGAATTTTAAAGATTTAATTATATATAAAAGTTACTGTGGAATAATTATTTTTAATATATAATTAGAAATGAAATGTTAATCGTTTTAAAATATATCTAGTTTTTTAAGAAATAAATTTAATTTAGATTTATAAACTTAAATTATTTAATTAATTAAAATAATTTAATTTATAAAATTAATATTTTAAGGGATTAGCTTTAAAATAAATTTTTAAATTTTAAATTAATTATTTAATAAATATAAGCTTAAAAATAGCTATTATTAATAAATTTGTTATAATTTATTTTAAAAATTTAATTATTTATTATAAAATTAAATTATTTATTAAAATATAAATTTTAATAATAAAAATTTATAAATTATGATAAAATTAGTATATACAATTTTTATAAATAATTATTTATGAAAGGTTTAAATAAGGAATTCGGCAAAATATATATTCACCTGTTTATCAAAAACATGTCTTTTTGAATTGAATTTAAAGTCTAACCTGCCCACTGATAAAAATTAAAGGGCCGCAGTATTTTGACTGTGCGAAGGTAGCATAATCACTAGTCTTTTAATTGGAGGCTTGTATGAATGGTTGAATGAGATATATACTGTCTTTTTTAAAATTATATAGAATTTTATTTTTTAATTAAAAAGTTAAAATAAAATTAAAGGACGAGAAGACCCTATAGATCTTTATTTTTGTTATTTATAAATTAAAAAGAATTTTAAAATTTATAATTTAATAAAAAATTTTATTGGGGTGATATTAAAATTTAAAAAACTTTTAAAATTTATTAACATAAATATATGAATAAATGATCCAGTTTTATTGATTAAAAAATTAAGTTACCTTAGGGATAACAGCGTAATTTTTTTTTAGAGTTCATATCGACAAAAAAGATTGCGACCTCGATGTTGGATTAAGAGTTATTTTTAGGTGTAGAAGTTTAAAGTTTAGGTCTGTTCGACCTTTGAATTCTTACATGATCTGAGTTCAAACCGGCGTAAGCCAGGTTGGTTTCTATCCTTAATTAATTATTATATTATAGTACGAAAGGACCTAATATAAAAAATATAGATTTTAATGATATGATTAATATTAATATTAAATAACTATTTTGGCAGATTAGTGCAATAAATTTAGAATTTATAAATATAATTTAATAATTATAAATAGTATTGTTTTATATAGATTTATTATTATCATTAATTGGAAGCTTATTATTAGTAATTTGTGTAATGGTTGGAGTTGCTTTTTTAACTTTATTAGAACGAAAGGTTTTAGGATATATTCAGATTCGTAAGGGTCCTAATAAAGTTGGATTTATAGGTTTATTACAACCTTTTAGAGATGCTGTGAAATTATTTACTAAGGAACAAACTTATCCTTTATTATCTAATTATATTTTTTATTATTTTTCTCCTATTTTTTCTTTATTTTTATCTTTATTAATTTGAATATGTATTCCTTATTTAATTAAGTTATATTCTTTTAATTTAGGGGTTTTATTTTTTTTATGTATTACTAGTTTAGGAGTTTATACAGTAATAGTTGCTGGGTGATCTTCTAATTCTAATTATGCTTTATTAGGGGGATTACGGGCAGTTGCTCAAACAATTTCTTATGAAGTTAGATTAGCTTTAATTTTATTAAGTTTTATTTTTTTAATTGGTGATTATAATTTTTTAAATTTTTATTTATTTCAAAAATATACTTGATTTATTTTATTTTGTTTTCCTTTAGGATTAGTTTGATTTGCTTCTTGTTTAGCTGAAACAAATCGTACTCCATTTGATTTTGCTGAAGGTGAATCTGAATTAGTATCTGGGTTTAATGTTGAATACAGAAGAGGAGGATTTGCTTTAATTTTTTTAGCTGAGTATTCAAGAATTTTATTTATAAGTATATTATTTAGTGTAATATTTTTAGGAAGTGATATTTATAGATTATTATTTTTTTTTAAGTTAACAGTTATTTCTTTTTTATTTATTTGAGTTCGTGGAACTTTACCTCGATTTCGATATGATAAGTTAATGTATTTAGCTTGAAAAAGTTTTTTACCAATGTCTTTAAATTATTTATTTTTTTTTATTGGGGTAAAATTATTTATTTTATCTTTATTATTTTAATGAACTTTTTTTAGTATTAAAATTAATAGAAGATTTTACTTCTTTCTTATGTTTTCAAGACATACACTATAAAAGCTTATTAATTTTAATTTAATAACTTATCTCAATATTTAGATAATAAAGGATTAATTAAGAAATAAGAGAAATATAAAACAGTTAAAATTTGTCCAGTTAATACATAAGGGTCTTCTACTGGTCGAGCTCCAATTCATGTTAATAAAGAAGCTACAATAACTATGTTTCAAAATAAAATTTGATTTAAAGGATAAAATTGTAGACCTCGGAATTTACTTGTATGTGTAAATGGTAAAATTATTAAAATAGCAATAGATAATACTAAAGCAATTACTCCTCCTAACTTATTAGGAATTGATCGAAGAATGGCATAAGCAAATAAGAAATATCATTCTGGTTGAATATGGACGGGAGTTACTAAAGGATTTGCAGGAATAAAATTTTCTGGGTCTATTAATAAATAATTAAATTTTCAAATAAATCCACTTAAAATTCAAATAAAAATAATAAATCCTACAATATCCTTATAAATAAAATAAGGATGGAATGGAATTTTATCTACATTTCTATTTAATCCTAAAGGGTTATTTGATCCTGTTTGGTGTAAAAATAATAAATGAATTATTGTTAATGCAGCAATAATAAATGGTAAAACAAAATGAAAAGTGAAGAATCGAGTTAAAGTTGCATTATCAACAGCAAATCCCCCTCAAATTCATTGTACTAAGTCAGTTCCTAAATAAGGAATAGCTGATAATAGATTTGTAATAACTGTAGCTCCTCAAAATGATATTTGTCCTCATGGTAAAACATATCCAAGGAATCCAGTTGCTATTACTATAAATAAAATGATTACTCCAATTATTCATGTAGGAACATATAAATATGAGTTATAATATACTCCTCGACCTACATGAGTAAATAAGCAAGCAAAGAAAAATGATGCTCCATTAGCATGACAAATTCGTAGGAATCAACCATTATTTACATCTCGATAAATATGATTTACTCTATTAAAAGCAGTTTCAATATCAGCTGTATAATGTATGGCTAAAAATAATCCTGTGACAATTTGAATAACTAAACAAAGTCCAAGTAATGATCCAAAATTTCATCAAGCTGAAATATTAGATGGAGCAGGCAAATCAATTAAAGCATTATTAGCAATTTTAAATAAAGGGTGTCTTTTTCGTAAAGGTTTATTCATTAATTTATTGGTCGAAGAGGGCCATAATTTTTTTTAGTAATTTTTACAGTTACTAATAAAGTTAAAAATAAATAATTAATTAATAATAAAGTAATTAAATTAGTAGGGAAATTATATATTTTATTTAAAGATAAAAAATTTTCATAAAATAGATTATTTTTATTAAATAATTGAATTCTGTCATTATTTTTAATAAAATTTTCTATTAAAGAATTATCAAAAAAATATGAAATTATAAGGAATAACAAAACTATTATAATTGAAATAAAACTTAATTTAAATGATATAGAAAATATTTCATTTGAAGATAAAGAAGTTACATAAATAAATAAAACTAGTATTCCTCCTATAAAAATTAAAAATAAAACATAGGAAAATCAAAAGGTTTTTGAATAAATTCCTGTTATTAAACATGTTAAAAATGTTTGAATTAACAATATTAATCCTATAGCTAATGGGTGTTTTATTTGTATAAAAATAAAACTAGTAATAAAACATAAGAATATAATTATTATAATATCAAGAAATAGTTTATTTAAAATATTAACTTTGGGAGTTAGTGACAAAGAGATTTCTTTTTTCTTGAAGTTTTAAAAAAAATAATTTTTATTTTTAGTTTACAAGACTAATGTTTTTATTAAACTATTAAAACAATTAATGTCAAATTTTTTATTGTATTATTTTATAATCATTATATTTATATTTGGATGTATTGTATTTATTTCAACTCGAAAGCATTTATTATGTACTTTATTAAGTTTAGAATTTATAGTTTTAATATTATTTATATTACTATTTTTTATATTAAATTTTATAAATTATGAGGGGTACTTTAGAATGTTTTTTTTAACTTTTTGTGTTTGTGAAGGGGTTTTAGGTTTATCTATTTTAGTATCTATAATTCGTACACATGGTAATGATTACTTTCAAAGTTTTTCTATTTTACAATGTTAAAGTTTATTTTTATAATTTTGTTTATAAATGTTTTTATATTTTATAAAAATATTTATTGAATGGTTCAAAATTTACTATTTTTAGGGGCTTTTTTATTTATAATTAAAATTAGTTCTATATATTATTTTTGTAATATTTCTTATTATTTTGGTATAGATATAGTATCTTATGGATTAATTTTATTAAGTTTTTGAATTTGTGCTTTGATATTAATAGCAAGAGAAAGAGTAGTTCGATTAAATAATTATACAAATTTATTTTTATTTATAATTTTATTTCTATTATTAATATTAATTTTAACTTTTAGTTCAATAAGCTTATTTATATTTTATTTATTTTTTGAAAGTAGATTAATTCCTACTTTGTTTTTAATTTTAGGGTGAGGGTATCAACCAGAACGATTGCAAGCGGGAGTTTATTTATTATTTTATACATTATTAGCTTCATTACCCTTATTAATTGGAATTTTTTATATTAAAAATAATGATTTTACAATAAATATTATTCTCTTAAATTATTGTAAATTATATAATTTAGAATTTTTATATTTATGTATAGTTTTTGCTTTTTTAGTAAAAATACCAATATTTTTAGTTCATTTATGATTGCCTAAGGCACATGTAGAAGCTCCTGTATCAGGGTCTATAATTTTAGCTGGGATTTTATTAAAATTAGGAGGATATGGCTTATTACGAGTATTTTCTTTATTACAAATTATAGGAATAAAATTTAATTATGTTTGAATTAGAATTAGTTTAATTGGAGGGGTATTAGTTAGATTAATTTGTTTACGACAAATAGATTTAAAGGCTTTAATTGCTTACTCTTCAGTTGCTCATATAGGTATTGTTTTAAGAGGTTTATTAACAATAACATATTGAGGATTAAGAGGTTCATATACTTTAATATTAGCACATGGATTATGTTCTTCTGGGTTATTCTGTTTAGCAAATATTTCATATGAACGAATAGGGAGACGAAGTTTATTAATTAATAAGGGTATATTAAATTTTATGCCAAGTATAGCTTTATGATGATTTTTATTGTGTTCTGGAAATATAGCAGCTCCTCCTACATTAAATTTATTAGGAGAAATTTCTTTATTAAATAGAATTGTTAGTTGATCATGATTAACAATAATTAGTTTAGCTTTATTATCTTTTTTTAGAGCTGCTTATACTTTATATTTATTTGCTTATAGTCAACATGGAAAGGTTTATTCAGGAACATATTTTTTTTCTTCCGGAGTTAGACGAGAATATTTATTATTAATATTACATTGATTGCCTTTAAATTTATTAATTATAAAGAGAAATTTTTGTATATTATGAATTTAATTTAAATAGTTTAATAAAAATATTGATTTGTGGTGTCAATGATATGAAATTTTTCATTTTAGATCGTGAATAACTTAGTTAATTATTGTAAAAATAGTTTTTATATTTTAATTTTTATTAGAATTTCATTATTTTTTTTTAGTTTGAAATTTTTATTTAACGATTTAGTTTATTTTATTGAATGAGAAGTTGTTTCGTTACACAGAATGTCAATTGTAATAACTTTTTTATTTGATTGAATAAGATTAATATTTATATCTTTTGTTTTATTAATTTCTTCATTAGTGATTTTTTATAGTAATCAATATATAGCAGAAGATTTCAATGTCAATCGATTTATTTTATTAGTATTAATATTTGTTTTATCAATAATAATATTAATTATTAGACCTAATTTAATTAGAATTTTATTAGGATGAGATGGTTTAGGATTAGTTTCTTATTGTTTAGTTATTTATTTTCAAAATGTTAAGTCTTATAATGCCGGGATACTAACTGCTTTATCAAACCGAATTGGAGATGTAGCTTTATTATTAGCTATTGCTTGAATATTAAATTATGGTAGTTGAAATTATATTTTTTATTTAGATATAATAAATAAAAGTTTTGAAATAATAATTATTGGTTCATTAGTTATATTAGCTGCAATAACAAAAAGAGCTCAAATTCCCTTTTCTTCTTGATTACCCGCTGCTATGGCGGCCCCCACTCCTGTTTCTGCTTTAGTCCATTCTTCTACTTTAGTAACTGCTGGGGTTTATTTATTAATTCGATTTAATATCCTATTAGTAGATTCATGAATAGGACAGTTTTTATTATTAATCTCAGGTTTAACAATATTTATAGCTGGGTTAGGAGCTAATTTTGAATTTGATTTAAAAAAAATTATTGCTTTATCAACTTTAAGTCAATTAGGTTTAATGATAAGAATTTTATCAATCGGATTTTATAAGTTAGCTTTTTTTCATTTATTAACTCATGCTTTATTTAAGGCATTGTTATTTATATGTGCTGGAGTTATTATTCATAATACAAAAAATGCACAAGATATTCGATTTATAGGAAGATTAAGAATAAGAATACCATTAACATGTAGTTGTTTTAATATTGCTAATTTAGCTTTGTGTGGAATGCCTTTTCTAGCAGGATTTTATTCAAAGGATTTAATTTTAGAAGTAGTTATGTTATCTTATATTAATTTTTTTTCTTTTTTTCTTTTTTTTTTTTCTACTGGCTTGACAGTATGTTATTCTTTCCGATTAGTTTATTATTCAATAACAGGGGATTTTAATATAACTTCATTAAATATATTAAATGATAAGGGTTGAACAATAAGTTTTAGAATTTTTTTTTTAATAGTAATAGCTATTATTGGAGGTAGTATGTTGAATTGATTAATATTTTTTAATCCTGATATAATTTGTTTACCTTTTGATATAAAGATATTAACTTTAATTGTTTGTATTTTAGGAGGATTTTCGGGCTATTTAATAAGTAATATTTCTTTATTTTTTTATAATAAATCTTTAATAAATTATGGTTTAAGTAGATTTGCTGGAAGTATATGATTTATGCCAATTATTTCTACTTTAGGAGTAATTAAGTTTCCAATAAATTTAGGATTATATAGTTATAAAAGTTTTGATCAAGGATGAAGTGAATTTTTTGGAGGTCAAATATTATATAATCAATTAAAAAATTATTCTTTATATATTCAAGAATTTCAAAATAATAATTTAAAAATTTATTTATTAAGTTATTTATTATGAGTGATTGTATTAGTTTTAATGAGTATATTTTTAATTTAATTTAAATAGCTTATATTTAGAGCATGACACTGAAGATGTTAGGGAAATTATTGTAATTTTTAAATATTTATAAAAAATAAATTTTTATTTTTACAGTGAAAATGTAATGTTTTTAGTTAAACTATATAAATAGAAATATGTTGATCAAGAAAAAGCTGCTAACTTTTATCTTTAATGGTTTAATTCCATTTATATTTCTATATTTAATTGGAATATAAATATTCAATGATATTATTAACAGTAATATACCTCTTTTTGGTTTCAATTAATAAGATAAATTGATAAAATCAATACTTTTTAAATGCAAATTAAATGTTATAGTTAACTATTATCCCTAGTTGTTTATTTAAAATACGGGTGAATTTCACCTAAGATTAGGCCGAAACTAATTGCAATATATCGCTTCATATTTAGTTATTTCATTCTAAAGCTCCTTGGTTTCATTCATGATATAATCCAATTAATAAAATGAAAATAAAAAATAAACTAGTAATTGATCAATTTAATAAATTTGATGATTTTACAATAAGAATTATTGGAAGAATTAATGCAATTTCTACATCAAAAATTAAAAAAATAATAGCAATTAAAAAAAAACGTAGAGAAAAAGGTAAACGAGAATAATTTATAGGATCAAATCCACATTCAAATGGTGAACTTTTTTCTCGATCAATAATAGTTTTTTTTGATAAAAAAGTAGCTAATATTATTACAACAATGGTAATAATAAAAATAATACAACTTATAATTAATAAAATTAGAATTATTTATACTAAAATTATTTAGTCCTTATGATTGGAAGTCATATATACAAATATATACTTTATAAATTATCTACCTCATCAGTAAATTGAAATATACAAAAATAATCAAACTACATCAACAAAGTGTCAATATCAAGCTGCAGCTTCAAATCCAAAGTGATGACTTTTTGAAAAATGATAATTAATATGTCGAAATAAACATACTAATAAAAAAGATGTTCCAATTAATACATGAAGTCCATGGAATCCTGTTGCTATAAAAAATGTTGATCCATAAACACTATCAGCAATTGTAAATGAAGCTTCTACATATTCATAACCCTGTAAAATAGAAAAATAAATTCCTAATAAAACAGTAAAGAATAAACTTTGAGTAGCTTGAGTATGATTATTTTCTATAAGACTATGATGAGCTCATGTGACAGTTACACCAGAAGCTAATAAAATAGCAGTATTTAAAAGAGGAATTTGGAAGGGATTGAAAGCAATAATTCCTACTGGAGGTCAAGTTATTCCTAATTCAATAGTAGGAGAAAGACTACTATGAAAAAAAGCTCAAAAGAAAGAAATAAAGAAAAAAATTTCAGAAACAATAAATAAAATTATTCCTCATCGTAGTCCTAATGTAACAGGAAGAGTATGTAATCCTTGAAATGTTCCTTCTCGAGAAATGTCTCGTCATCATTGATATATAGTCAATAAAGTAATAATATTTCCTAAAGTAAATAGTGTTATATCATATTGGTGGAATCATTGGACAAGTCCAGTAACAGTTGTTATAGCTCCAATAGCCCCTGTTAAAGGTCAAGGGCTATAGTCTACTAAATGGAAAGGGTGATTTGCATGTGCTGACATTAATTTACTTCACTAGAATAAAGAGTACTTAAAACAGCGAATACATAAGATTGAATAATTGCAACAGCAGATTCTAATACTAAAAGAGCAATTTGTGTAACTAAAATTAATGATAAAATAATATAAGAAGTTGATATTGGTCCTGTATTTCCTAATAAAGTTATTAAAAGATGTCCTGCAATTATATTAGCAGTTAATCGAACAGCTAAAGTTCCAGGTCGAATTACATTACTAATTGTTTCAATACATACTATAAAAGGTATTAAAACTGGAGGTGTTCCTTGAGGCACTAAGTGTGCAAATATGTGTTGAGTGTGACAAATTCATCCATATAATATAAAACTTAATCATAATGGGAATGCTAATGTTAGAGTTAGTGTTAAATGACTTGTACTAGTAAAAATATATGGGAATAATCCTAAAAAATTATTAAATATAATTAAAGAAAATAATGAAATAAATATCAATGTACTTCCATTATGACCATTTGGTCCTAATAATGTTTTAAATTCCTTATGTAAAGTAATTAGAATATTATTTCAGATTACTTGGAATCGATTAGGTATTAATCAATATGAAGAAGGAATAATTAGTAATCCTAAAAAAGTACTTAATCAATTTAAAGATAGATTAAAAATAGTTGTTGAAGGATCAAATACAGAAAATAAATTTGTTATCATTTTCAGTTTATTTTAAAAGATTTAATATTAAGATTTTGGGCTGTTTGATTTGATGAATAAGAAACACAAAAATAATTTTTAATATTAAAAATTACTAATGTAACAGAGAAAACTAAAAATAAAGTTAATCATCTAATAGGGGCTATTTGTGGAATTAAAAAATATTAGAAAATCTAATGTTTTCAGTTTGACATACTAATGTTTTTGGCTAAACTAATTTTTTAAATTTATATCATTAGAAGTAAGTGCTAATTTACTATAAAGTGGTTTAAGAGACCAGTACTTGCTTTCAGTCATCTAATGAATTTAATTGAGAAGAAACTCATTTAATAAAATAGTTTATTGGAATTCTTTCAATAACAATAGGTATAAAACTGTGATTTGCTCCACAAATTTCTGAACATTGTCCAAAAAATAATCCAGATTGATTAATTAAAAAATTCGTTTGATTTAATCGTCCGGGAGTGGCATCAATCTTTACCCCTAAAGATGGTACTGTTCATGAATGAAGAACATCAGTAGCAGTTACTAAGATTCGAATTTGATTATTTAAAGGTAAAATAATTCGGTTATCAACATCTAATAATCGAAATCCATTTAAATCTAATTCATTTGTAGGAATTATATATGAGTCAAATTCTAAGTTTAAGAAATTAGAATATTCATAACTTCAGTATCATTGGTGCCCAATAGCCTTTAAAGTAATTAAAGGTGAATTAATTTCATCTAATAAATATAATAAACGTAAAGATGGGAAAGCAATAAATATTAAAATAATTGCTGGTAGAATAGTTCAAATAATTTCAATAGTTTGTCCGTGTAATAGATATCGATTAGTAAATTGATTAAAAAATAATATAAATATTACATATGCAATTAATACTGTAATTATAATTAAAATTAAAATTGTGTGATCATGGAAAAAATTTAATTGTTCTATTAGTGGAGATGCACTATCTTGTAATCCTAAATTTGCTCAGGTTGCCATTAGTTATTCTAACAAAAGATAAAATTCTTTATATATGAAGCTTAAATTCATTGCACTAATCTGCCATATTAGAAATTAGATGATAGTAGTGGAAGTTCTGCATAAGTATGTTCTGCAGGTGGAAGAGTATGATATCATTCAATTGATGAAGATAATTGTATTGGGAATGAAGGTGTTCGTTGAGAAACCATACTTTCTCAAATAATAAATAAGAAGAATACAATAGCAAATAATGAAATTGTACTACCTAATGATGAAACAATATTTCATGTTAGATAACTGTCAGGGAAATCAGAGTATCGTCGAGGTATTCCAGCTAGTCCTAAAAAATGTTGAGGGAAGAATGTTAAATTTACACCAATAAATATAATAGTAAATTGAATCTTTAATCATGTAGGATTTATTACTAATCCGGTTAATAAAGGGTATCAATGTACAAATCCAGCTATAATAGCAAATACAGCCCCTATTGATAATACATAATGGAAGTGAGCAACAACATAATATGTATCATGAAGAACAATATCAATAGAAGAATTAGCTAATACAACCCCAGTTAGTCCTCCTACAGTAAATAAAAATACAAATCCTAATGATCATAATAAAGCTGGAGTATAATTTAATTGAGTCCCATGAAGAGTAGCTAATCAACTAAAAATTTTAATTCCTGTAGGAACAGCAATAATTATTGTAGCTGATGTAAAGTAAGCTCGAGTATCTACATCTATTCCAACTGTAAACATATGATGGGCTCAAACAATAAATCCTAATAATCCAATAGCTAACATAGCATAAATTATTCCTAATGTTCCAAATGTTTCCTTCTTTCCTCTTTCTTGAGTAATAATATGAGAAATTATACCAAATCCAGGTAAAATTAAAATATATACTTCTGGATGACCAAAGAATCAGAATAAGTGTTGATAAAGAATTGGGTCTCCTCCTCCAATTGGGTCAAAGAATGAAGTATTAAGATTTCGATCTGTTAATAGTATAGTAATAGCTCCTGCTAAAACTGGTAGTGAAAGAAGTAATAAAACAGCAGTAATTACTACTGATCAAACAAATAAAGGCATTCGATCAAGTGTAATTCCTGAAGATCGTATATTAATTACTGTTGTAATAAAATTTACTGCCCCTAAAATTGATGAAATCCCGGCTAAATGTAAAGAAAAAATAGCTAAATCAACTGAAGCTCCAGCGTGTGCGGTTCCAGATGATAGAGGTGGATAAACTGTTCATCCAGTTCCAGCTCCATTTTCTACTAAACTACTTGAAAGTAGTAGAGTTAATGAAGGAGGTAATATTCAAAAACTTATATTATTTATTCGTGGAAAGGCTATATCAGGAGCTCCAAGTATTAAAGGAACTAATCAATTTCCAAATCCACCAATTATAATTGGTATTACTATAAAAAAAATTATAATAAAAGCATGAGCAGTTACAATAACATTATAAATTTGATCATTTCCAATAAATACTCCAGGTTGACTTAATTCTGCTCGAATTAAAATACTTAAAGAAGTACCTACTATTCCAGCTCAAGCTCCAAAAATAAAATATAATGTTCCAATATCTTTATGATTTGTAGAAAATAGTCATTGTCGCGATTAAATGGCTGAAGTTTAGGCGATAAATTGTAAATTTATATATAAGAGTAATTCTTTTTAATCAAACTTTATATTCAATAATGATATTAGACTGCAATTCTGAAGGAATAATTTTTTAATTATTAAAGTTTAAGAATTAAAAGAGTAATACAAATATTTTCAGCTTTGAAGGCTATTAGTTTAGTTAACTTAAATTCTTATTATAAAATTAAGTAAATTAATGAAATAATTATTAATCCTATAATAGAAAAAAAATTTATAGTTAAAATAAAAGTTATATTTTTGTTATTAAAATTATTTATTAGTATTCAAGAATTTTTATTAAAATTTAATATGTAAATACTATAAGATATTCGTAAATAATAATATAAAGTGATTAATGTTAAACAAACAGAAATAAATAATAAAAATAATTGATGTGTTTCTACTAAATTTTGAATTACTAGTCATTTAGGTAAAAATCCTAAAAATGGAGGTAATCCACCTAAAGATAATAAATTTAAAAATAAGAAAAATTTAATTACAGGGTTTATTATTGAAAAGTTAAAAATTTGATTGAAATGAAATAATTTTAAGTTATTAAATAATAAAACAATTGATATGGATAGAAAAAAATAAAAAATAAAATAAGTTAATCATAATAATTCATTATTTATTATTGCTATTAATATTCAACCTAAATGATTAATTGAAGAAAAAGCTATTAATTTACGTAAAGAAGTTTGATTTAATCCTCCTAAAGCTCCAATAATTATTGATAAAATAATAGCAACTAAAAAAAAATTATAATTGATATTATAAGAAATTAATATCAAAGGAGCAATTTTTTGTCAAGTTATTAAAATTAATCCATTAATTCATCTTAATCCTTCTATTACTCCTGGGAATCAAAAATGAAAGGGGGCAGCTCCATTTTTTAATAATAATGTAGATAAAATTAATAATTCATAAAAATTATTATTTATTCAATTTAAATTAAATGATATTATTATTAAAATAATAGCAAATAATAAAATTGAAGAAGCAAAGGCTTGTGTTAAAAAATATTTTAGGCTTCTTTCAGAAGTTATTAAATTTTTTTTACCTTCATTTATTAGGGGGATAAATGAAAGCAAATTAATTTCTAACCCTATTCAAGCACCAAGTCATGAATTAGCTGAAATAGTAATTAATGACCCAAAAATTAATATAATTAAGAAAATATTATTAGAAATTTTTTTGATTAAAAAGAAAAGGATTATAACCTTTATAAGTGGGGTATGAACCCAATAGCTTAATTAGCTTATCTTTTTATTTATATTTTAGTGTATGATGCACAAAAGTTTTTGATACTTTTAGAAATAGTTTAATTCTATTAAATATAATGAATAAAGCATTAAATCTTTATGATTTACCCTATCAAGGGAATCCTTTTTATCAGGATTTCTTA